CCCCCTTTTTGTATTTCCTTAATTTATTTCCTTAATTGAATTTCGGTTGATTAGGACGAAGTTCCTTAAAAACCTCTGCCTTCTTTAAAATATCCTGAACAGTTTCTGTAGGTTGAGCCCCTTTTTCAAGGAAATATAAAATAGCAGGAACATTTAAATAAGTTTGATTCTTTATCGGATCATAAAAACCCACTTTCTGAAGATCTTTTCCTTCTCTTCGGGATCGAACATCAATTGCAACGATTCGATAGACGGCTCATTGGGATAGATGTAGATGAACAACACCCCCCCTAGAAACGTATAGGAAGCTTTCTCCTCGTACGGCTCGAGAAAAATGATTGATTCGAAGTTTTGTCTCTATATGGAATTCTATCTAAGAAATGACAACTGGATCCATAAAATGATCAAAGCAATTAAAGATGTAAGTCTTTTTTTCTTCGTTCTTCCTTAAAATGCAAAAGAAACCATTCGTACTCTCATAACTCAAGTTGGATAACTTTCAAACAATTCAAAGGAAAATCTTTCGGCAATTTCATTTATTGAGCGGTCTTTCCTCCTTTTTTGTTTGTCTCGTTTAAAATAGGATTCTTCAGTCTGATCCAGTTATTCAGACAATAAAAAAGGTGTTTCCTTGTTCTGGGATCCTTTATCTTTGTTTTATTTTAAATCATTGGGTTTAGACATTACTTCGGTGCTTTTGAATCCTTTCAAAATGGCAGCAACATACCCTTTTTGCGATTTCTATGAAAGAATCCTCCAAGATGATGGATTCCCTCGTGAAACACTTTGGATCGAAAAAGTTTGATCAATTCCAATAAATTTTTGCATTTGAAACTTGCTCGAATTGGATTCTTTCGATTTCCATACCTAAGATATATTTACGAAGTTGTTTCAATTTTTTTATTGATTGGCATTAACCCTAGACCCTTGCCCCGAGAAATAAATTAATACTTTCTACTCGAGCTCCATCATGGACTATTTCCATTCCAAGACAACAAAAAACGAGGGGTTATGGTGAAACAGAACCAATGATGTCGAGCTAAGAGCATCTTCATTCCTACAAAAAATGGTGGATGTACAAATCCACAACGGATCGTGTCCTTCAAGTCGCACGTTGCTTTCTACCACATCGTTTCAAACGAAGTTTTACCATAACATTCCTCTAAGAACCGGTATGAAATTGATTCAATTATGGAATCATGAATAGTCATTGGTTGGGCTGATGTATAAACACCCTAATCTATAGTATTTTCTATATCTTCTATATATATAGTATATAGATATAACTAATACTATAGATATAGGTGGATAAAGATTTTTCTGAAGAAGTCTTAGTAAGACCCCATCACTAATATTAATTTGTCTAACATTATAATATTAATTAATAAATATATATAATAAATAATTTTTTTATATTATATAAATAATAATAAATAAGACGAATAAACGAATTCTTTTTGATTCTGCATCTTCACGTGACTTAATAGGAGAGAAAGATTCAGCTTCTAAGGACTGATTAAAACTATTTCTCTTTCGAAATTTATTCGAAATTTCGAAAGTTCCCCTTTCGACATCATTATTCCAAGAAAATTTGATAGTTAAAAATAACTTTTGATCATCTTAGGAAAAAAGATAAGTCTTTTTTTTTCATCTGATTGATAAAATCCAAAGAATGGGGAGGGTTTCGTATCTATCAATTCGATCAAATAGACTGAGCAATTGTCACCGTTTATAGATATTGAAATGAAGGCTTTACCATTACTGATTAACTCCTATCTACCCCGGGACTGATGCAGCATAAATCAAAAGAAGGGGGTGTCCTAGTCTTTTTTATTTTTACGAAATGCGACCAGATTAAGTCCAGTTTTTGCTCCTTTTTTTCTATTTAAGCCTACCTCATTGATTAAGAATTAAGAGACTTAGTGAATTTAATTAGTACCAAAAACCCCCTCTTGGCGAAAAGTCAAGAAATCTACAAAAAAGAAAATTGAATCTAAGTAGGCTAATTTAGGGGGTAGAGAATACGAGATAGGGAATATGGATTCTTTCGCATCTCGATTCAGTTTTTGAAAAAAAAAACGATTCATCGAAGAAAAAAATAAGAAACAACAATCACATTCCAGCTAACATTTCGATTTTAAACGGAACATTGTTAAAAAAGCAATCTATATTGTCAGAGAATATATATGTTCTGGGACGGAAGGATTCGAACCTCCGAATAGCGGGACCAAAACCCGTTGCCTTACCACTTGGCCACGCCCCATTTAGATTTCTATGCGATACTAATAAAGTATATTGCTGGTTTTGTTTGTTTGTCAACTCTAGCCCAAATATCTATAGAATAGATTAGATTGGTATTCGGATTTTTCTATGTTTTTGGTATGTGTAGATATAGAAAGATATAGAATTCAACTTAATTTATTGATCATTACATATAATTCAATTAAGATATTGTATGAAAATATGATTTTTTCGATTCTCCTTTGAGAAAAGGAGGATT